TTCTAATACGTCTGATCAAACAGATGAAGTGTTTTTGCTACGCTATTCACAACAATCAGATTTTCGACGAGGTATAATCAAAGGTTCTATGCGGACTCAAAGGCGTAAAGTAGTTATTTGGGAATTGTTTCAAGCAAACGCACATTCCCCTCTTTTTTTGGACAGAATACAAAAATCCGCCCTGTTTTCTTTGAATATTTCCAGATTTATTAAATCCATTTTTAGCAATTGGTTGGGGAACAAGGAAGCATTCCAAATTATAGAGAATACAGAAGAACAAACCAAAAGAGAACAAAACAAAGAGAAAATAAAACTAAAAGAAAAAGCGCGAATAGAGATAGCAGAGACTTGGGATACCATTCCTTTTGCGCAAGTAATAAGAGGTTTCATGTTACTAACTCAATCTTTTTTTAGAAAAAATATTCTAGTACCTTGGTTGATAATTGCGAAAAATATTGGACGTATATTACTATTGCAACGTCCTGAATGGATAGAAGATTTCCGTGAATGGAATAGAGAGATACATGTTAAATGTACCTATAACGGTGTTCCCTTATCAGAAACAGAATTTCCGAAAAACTGGTTGATGGACGGTATTCAAATCAAAATACTATTTCCCTTTTGTCTAAAACCTTGGCACAAATCCAAATTTGGATCCTCTCCGAAAGATCTAATTAAAAACGAAACATCATCTTTTTCTTTTTTAACAATTTGGGGAATGGAAGCTGAAGTTCCTTTCGGTTCGCCCCAAAAACGACTTTCCTTTTTTAAACCCATTTTTGGGGAACTGAAAAAAAAAATGGGAAAATTGAAAAAGAAGTCTTTTCGAGTTCTACGCGTTTTCAAAGGAAAAACAAAATTATTCGGCAAAGTTTCAAACGAAAACCCAAAACTGGTTATAAAAAGGATTCTTGTTTTGAACAAAATAAAAAAAGAACTTTCAAAAGTAAATCCAATTCTATTTTTTCGATTCAGAGAAGTATATGAATCGAATGAAATTAAAGAAGAACAAGATTCTATAATCAGCAATCAGATAATTCAGGAATCCTTTAATCAAATTGCGTCCGCGGGTTTGACCAATTCTTCATTGACATTAACAGAAAAAAAAATAAAAGATTTGACTGAGCGAACAGGGACAATTCGAAATCAAATAGAAAGAATAACAAAAGAGAAAAAAAAAGAAACGCCAAGGATAAATAATATTAGTCCTAACAAAACAAGCTCTAATGCTAAAAGATTCGAAAAATTGGAAACCATAAAAAGAAGAAATGCTCGATTAATCTGTAAATTACCTCTGTTTTTAAAATTTTTCATTGAAAGAGTATACACAGATATCTTTTTATCTATCCTTACTATTCCCAGAATGAATACAGAACTTTTTCTTGAATCAACAAAACAAATTCTGGATAAATCCCTGTCCAATAATGAAGTAAAGCACGACCAAATTAATAAAAAAAAGAAAAATGCAATTCCGTTTATTTCGACTATTAAAAAGTCACTTGAGAACATTAGGTATATTCAAAGAAATTCACATATTTTTTATGACTTATCCTACGTGTCACAAGCATATGTATTTTACAAAATATCACAAATTCCAGTTAGTAACTTGCAGAAATTAGGATCTATTCTTCAATACCAAGGAATCTCTTGTTTTATTAAGCCTAAAATAAAGGATTCTTTGGAAAAACAAGGAATGATTCATTCAAAATGGGGTGATAGGAAATGTACGAGTTATGAAATAACTCAATGGAAAAACTGGTTAAGAGGGTATTCTCCATACGATTTATCGCAGATTGGATGGTCTATATTAATACCTGCTAAATGGCGAAATAAAGCTCATCAGCATGGTATAGCTAAAAAAGAAAAATTAAGAAAATGCTATTCATATGAAAAAGACCAATTAAGTGATTCAAAAAAAAAAATGGAAATCTATACATTATCGCATAAAAAAGAGAATTTTCACAAATACTATAGATATGATCTTTTAGCATATAAAGTTCTTAACGCCGAAAAATCCCCTTTTTTGAAATCCTCCTTTCAAGCAAATAAGAACCCGGAGTTTTCTTATAACATGCATAAAGACTCATTTTATGATACGCTGAGAAACATGCCTATCTATAATTATGCAGATATCCTATCGATGGAAAAAATGGCAAATAGAAAATATTTAGATTGGGCCATTTTTCATTTTGATCTTAAACAAAAACTGGATATTAAGGCCTGGATCACAATTGATTCCAATCGGAATGAAAATATTCAACTGGGTACTAATAATTTTCAAAAAATTGCTAAAAAAGATCTTTTTTATCTTATGATTCCAGAAATTAATCGACCAAATTCCCACAAAGACAAAGTTTTTGTTGATTGGATGGGAATGAATGAAAAAATGCTAAAAGGTTCCATATCAAATCTGGAAATTTGGTTCTTCCCAGAGTTTGTATTACTTTACAATACATATAAAACGAAACCTTGGTTTATACCAAACAAATTGCTTTTTTTAAATCGAAATACAAATGAAAATAGTAGTGAAACTAAAAAGATTAATGAAAAGCAAAAAGCAAGTTTTTTGAAACCATCAAATAAAAAACAAGAAAAACCCACAAACCGCGTAGATTTTGGATCCGTTCTCTCACACCAAAAACATATTGAAGAAAATGATGCAAGACCAGACATGAAACAGGAAAAAAAAAAAAAACAATACAAAAGTAACCTAGATTTCTTCCTGAAACGTTATTTACTTTTTCAATTGAGATGGAACGATACTTTAAACCAAAAACTGATGAATAATATCAAGGTATATTGTCTCCTACTTAGACTGATAGAGCCAAGCGAACTTACTCTATCCTCAATTCAAAAGAGAGAATTTAGTTTGGATATAATGCCGGTTAAGAATAATTTAACTCTTACAGAATTGATCAAAAAGGGAATATTGATTATAGAACCCATTCGTTTGTCTAGAAAAAACGATGGACAATTTCTTATGTATCAAACCATAAGTATTTCGTTGGTTCATAAGAGTAAGTACCAAACAAATCAAAAATACCAAGAACATAAATATGTTTCTAAAAATGATTTTGATTTGTTTGTTCCTGAAAATATTTTATCATTTAGAAGTCGTAGAAAGTTGAGAATTCTAATTTCTTTCAATTCAAAGCACCAAAACGGCGTAGATAGAAATCTAGTATTTTGGAACGGAAAGAAGATAAAAAATAGCAGTCAAGCTTCGTCTGACAACAAGAATCTTGATAAAGAGAAAAATCAATTAATGAAATTTAAACTCTTCCTTTGGCCTAATTATCGATTAGAAGATTTAGCCTGTATGAATCGTTATTGGTTTAATACCAATAACGGCAGCCATTTCGGTATGTTAAGGATACAGATGTATCCACGATTGAAAAGTCGGGGATAATAATTATGTATATATCATATACCTTACTTAATTTTTATTTTAGGGTTAGGTTATGGGTATTTATAGAGTATGTGGAGTATATGAAAGAAAAGAAGTACGCGGATCTCACACTCTTATCTTCTATTCTATTCATATATCCAACATGAAATGAATAATGTAAGAATTCAATCTCGAAATGAATCAACAGAACTTTTTGCATTTTAGGTCTAAATCCTTCAATGTGAAAATGTACCAATCTTTTTATATCTCACTCGAATTTAAATTAAAATAGGTAGGATTGATTTGAATTCATTAAATTAGGAGTTCATAAAAAAATTTGCATTCGATTTTTGTATATACCACCTTCTAATTAATTATTATTACTGATCGGTAAAATCCATATCTGCCAAAGGGGAGTTTTTTTATGGTAAAAAATTCATTCATTTCGGTTATTTCTCAAAAAGAAAACGCGGAAAACAGAGGGTCTGTGGAATTTCAAGTATTCACTTTCACCACTAAGATAAGGAGACTTACTTCACATTTGGAATTGCACAAAAAAGATTCTTCATCGCAGAGAGGTTTGCGAAAAATTTTGGGAAAACGCCAACGGCTGCTGGCCTATTTGTTCAAAAAAAATAGAGGGCGTTATAAAGAATTAATAGGGGAGTTAAATATTCGAGAGATAAAAACTCGTTAATTTGACGCCTAATACCTAAAATTAAATTTGGATAAACTCTTCTTTTTACGTTCAGCAATGCATGGAAGAATGACTCGGAAAAAAACTTATGATTGCACCAACTACAAGAAAAGACCTCATGATAGTAAATATGGGTCCTCAACACCCATCAATGCACGGCGTTCTTCGCCTGATCGTTACTCTCGATGGTGAAGATGTTATCGACTGTGAACCAATATTGGGTTATTTACATAGAGGGATGGAGAAAATTGCGGAAAATCGAACAATTATACAATATTTGCCTTATGTAACACGTTGGGATTATTTAGCTACTATGTTCACAGAAGCAATAACTGTAAACGGACCCGAACAGCTAGGCAATATTCAAGTACCTAAAAGGGCTAGCTATATCAGAGCTATTATGTTGGAGTTGAGTCGTATCGCTTCTCATTTGTTATGGCTTGGCCCTTTTATGGCAGATATTGGGGCACAGACCCCTTTCTTCTATATTTTTCGAGAACGAGAATTGATATATGACCTATTCGAAGCTGCTACCGGTATGCGCATGATGCATAATTATTTTCGTATCGGAGGAGTAGCTGCCGATCTACCTCATGGTTGGATAGATAAATGTTTGGAGTTTTGCGATTATTTTTTAATCGTCATTGCTGAATATCAAAAACTTATTACACGGAATCCTATTTTTTTAGAACGAGTTGAAGGCATAGGCATTATTCGCGCAGAAGAAGCACTAAATTGGGGTTTATCGGGACCAATGCTACGAGCTTCCGGAATACAATGGGATCTTCGTAAAGTGGATCGTTATGAGTGTTACGACGAATTTGATTGGGAGGTTCACTGGCAAAAAGAAGGGGATTCATTAGCTCGTTATTTAGTACGAATGAGTGAGATGGCCGAATCCATAAAAATTATTCA